GGGGGAGTATGGGACAAAAAATAAATCCACTTGGTTTCCGACTTGGTACAACCCAAAGTCATCATTCAATTTGGTTTGCACAACCAAAAAGGTATTCTGAAGGTTTAGAAGAAGATAAACAAATAAGAGATTATATAAAAAATTATGTACAAAAAAATCTGAAAAGATCTTCTGGCATTGAGGGAATTGCACATATAGAGATTCAAAAAAGAATCGATCTGATACAGGTCATAATCTATGTGGGATTCCCAAAATTATTAATCGAAAATAGACCGCGAGTAATCGAAGAATTACAGACAAATCTACAAAAAGAGTTGAATTGTGTAAACCGAAAACTCAATATTGCTATCACAAGAATTGCAAAACCTTATGGAAATCCTAATATTCTTGCCGAATTTATAGCTGGACAATTAAAAAATAGAGTTTCTTTTCGCAAAGCAATGAAAAAGGCTATTGAATTAACCGAACAGGCGGATACAAAAGGAATTCAAATACAAATCGCAGGACGCATTGATGGAAAAGAAATTGCACGTGTCGAATGGATCAGAGAAGGTAGGGTTCCCCTACAAACTATTCGTGCTAAAATTGATTATTGTGCCTATACAGTTCGAACTATCTATGGCGTATTAGGTATCAAAATTTGGATATTTATAAATGAAGAATAAAAAAAATTCTTGGCTTTTCCTTTTTTTTTTTTTTTACCCCCAAAACCCAACAAAAAATAAGAACTCGCTCATTTTTTGATTGAAGATAAAAAAGAGTTCTTAATTCTGTATTCCCTAATTCTTTAATTCTATAGGGTTAAATAAAAATTCGATTGAATGTTTGATATAATTGCTATGCTTAGTGTGCGACTCGTTGATTCTTTTAGAGATAAGGTTCAAAAAAAAACAAGCCCTCCTAGTATGAACTAATAACTATAGAACTAAGAACCAACTCATCACTTCACATTATCTAGATCCAAAAAATCAGTCAAGATATGATAAATTATTCATATCATTGTAGCAACTGAAATCTGTTTTGCATAAAGTAAACAAGAAAAAAAGCATTCTAAGGTGTGAACCGGAATAGAAAAAATGTGGCTAGAGGGATGAGAGAAAGAGAGAAAAAGAATATCGATGATATATAATTCCAACATGTAGGGTCTATGAGTCATCTCATAAAAGGCAATGTAATAAAGCAAAAAGACTGCTTCATACATAATTAAATGATAGATATAGACCAAAAAAACCAAGAGCCTTAAGCCAATATAGACTGAGAAAATTGACTCAAGAATAAATTTCATTTAAGAGCTCCGTTGTAAAATTAAGACCTAACCATTAAACAAGAAGCGGTGGGAACGATGGAACCCATGAATACAGAAGATTTTAGTGAAATGAAATCCTAACAATTCAATGGTCAGGATGGCGGAAGGAACCGAGAAAAGAATTGATCTATTCGGATCTGAGAAGTAATGAACTAACCTTTGAAATAGATATTAGAGTAAATATTCGCCCGCGAAAATGGTCTTTTTAGATTGCTAAATTGTATATTTGGGGCAATCCGATATGATAAACTGAAAAAAAAAACTAGAAATATATGTTTATATAGGTTTAGGTATATATCCAAAATACCCAAACACGATATAGAACTCACTAATAGATTAATCTCAAAGAATCCCTCGATTTTGTCTATTATTGGTTAAATATATGTATCTTATATCTCAATTCAAATTGAATATTTTGAATCCCTTTTCTTCGCGAGGAGCCGGATGAGATGAAATTCTCATGTCCGGTTCTGTAGTAGAGGTGGACTTCAGAAACAACAACCATCAACTATAACCCCAAAAGAACCAGATTCCGTAAACAACATAGAGGACGAATGAAGGGAATGTCTTATCGAGGTAATCATATTAGTTTCGGTAAATATGCTCTTCAAGCCCTTGAACCCGCTTGGATCACATCTAGACAAATAGAAGCGGGGCGCCGGGCAATGACACGAAATGCGCGTCGTGGTGGAAAAATATGGGTACGTATATTTCCCGACAAACCGGTTACAGTAAGACCCACAGAAACACGTATGGGTTCGGGTAAAGGCTCTCCTGAATATTGGGTCGCTGTTGTTAAACCAGGTCGAATACTTTATGAAATGGGCGGAGTCGCAGAAAATATAGCCCGAAAAGCAATTTCAATAGCAGCGTCCAAAATGCCCATCAAAACGCAATTTATTAGTTTGGGATAAGAATATCAAACCAAAAAAAAAAATAGATCTTGGGAATGAAAAATGCGAGGTATCTTTTTTTTTTCTTTTTTGACAAAGAATATTTCTTTCTTTTTTTCGCCCTTTGCATTGTAAAGAACAAATAAAAAAATGATTCAACCCCAGACACATTTGAACGTAGCAGATAACAGCGGGGCTCGAGAATTGATGTGTATTCGAATCATAGGAGCTAGTAATCGTCGATATGCTTATATTGGTGACGTTATTGTTGCTGTGATTAAAGAAGCAGTACCAAATATGCCTCTAGAAAGATCAGAAGTGGTTAGAGCTGTAATTGTACGTACCAGTAAAGAACTTAAACGTGACAACGGCATGCTAATACGATATGATGACAATGCCGCAGTTGTCATTGATCAAGAAGGAAATCCTAAAGGAACTCGCGTTTTTGGTGCGATCGCCCGGGAATTGAGGCATTTAAATTTTACTAAAATAGTTTCATTGGCACCCGAAGTATTATAATAGTCTTAAAATATACGATGAGACTAGGATAGAGTTATAGTAGGATATTGAAAAGAAGTGGATTCAAATTTTTTTAGTAGATTGTATTTCACGCATATACCTTAAATTTAATAATATAATTTTTAGTCATAAATAAATAAGTAAAAATAAATAAAAAACATGTTGATTATATCAAAATTTGGGGGCACCGAGAATTTTAGTCCATCATGAGTAGGGACACTATTGCTGGCATACTAACCTCTATACGAAATGCTGATATGGATAGCAAAAGAATAGTTCGAATAGCATTTACTAATATCGCCGAAAACATTGTTAAAATCCTTTTACGAGAAGGTTTTATCGAAAATGTAAGAAAACATCGAGAAAGCAACAAATATTTTTTGGTTTCAACCCTGCGACATAGACGAAATAGAAAGGGGTCCGATAAAAATCTTTTAAATTTAAAAAGGATCAGCCGACCGGGTCTACGAATATATTCTAACTATCAAAGAATTCCTAGAATTTTGGGCGGAATGGGGATTGTAATTATTTCTACTTCGCAAGGTATAATGACAGACCGAGAGGCCCGCCTAAAAGGAATAGGTGGAGAAATCTTGTGTTATATATGGTAATCCTTATTATATCCGCATTGTATCCAAAACTTCCTATTTGTTAAAAACAAAAAAAAAAATGCGGAGTATATAATTGTGTTCCTCCTACATTAACATTAGTTAATACTTTAAGAAGATTTTACCCATAACGAAAAAAGAAAAATGCATTCATGAGGGTTTAATTACTGAATCGCTTTCCAATGGTATTTTCCGGGTTCATTTAGAGAATGAGGGTCTTTTTCTAGGTTATGTTTCCGGAAAGATCCAACATAATTTTATATGGATACTGCCAGCGGATAGAATCAAAGTGGTTTTTCAACTTTAATATTTTCCGTGTGAATATGATTCGAAATTCAAAATTTCAAGAAACTTATTTTCTTCCAATAAGTTGATTCAAAATTAAGTTCTAAGGAATGAAAAATATGAAAATAAGAGCCTCCGTTCGTAAAATTTGTGAAAAATGTCGACTAATCCGTAGACGAGGACGAATTATAGTAATTTGTTCCAACCCGAGACATAAACAAAGACAAGGATAGTGTAGACTCCCTAAAAGATCCGATGTAGAAATAAAAGGATACTTTTTGACACAAAATGGATATATCCATATATCTATATATCTATATGACTCATATTTATGAGATGATCAAATATGGCAAAAACTATACCAAGAATTGGTTCGCGTAGGAATGGGCGTATTAGTTCACGTAAGAATACACGTAGAATACCAAAGGGGGTTATTCATGTTCAAGCAAGTTTCAATAATACCATTGTTACTGTTACAGATGTAAGAGGTCGGGTAGTTTCTTGGTCTTCCGCCGGTACTTGTGGATTTCGGGGTGCAAGAAGAGGGACGCCTTTTGCTGCCCAAACCGCAGCTGAAAATGCTATTCGTACAATAGTGGATCAAGGTATGCAACGAGCGGAGGTGATGATAAAAGGTCCCGGTCTCGGAAGAGATGCAGCATTACGGGCTATTCGTAGAAGTGGTATACTATTAACTTTCGTACGGGATGTAACTCCTATGCCACATAATGGTTGTAGACCTCCTAAAAAAAGACGTGTTTAAAAAGAAATATTAAACAAAGTTCAAGAGAAATAAATGATCCAATTAACTAATATTATATTACTATGGTTCGAGAGAAAATAACAGTATCTACTCGGACACTACAGTGGAAGTGTGTTGAATCAAGGACAGATAGTAAACGTCTTTATTATGGACGCTTTCTTTTGTCTCCACTTATGAAAGGCCAAGCCGACACCATAGGCATTGCAATGCGAAGAGCTTTACTTGGAGAAATAGACGGAACATGTATTACATGCGCAAAATCTGAGAAAATACCACACGAATATTCTACCATAGTGGGCATTCAAGAATCAGTACATGAAATTTTAATGAATTTGAAAGAAATAGTATTGAGAAGTAATTTATATGGAACTTGTGACGCGTCTATTTGTGTTAAGGGTCCTGGGTATGTAACAGCGCAAGATATCATTTCACCGCCTTATGTGGAAATCGTTGATAATACACAACATATAGCTAACTTAACGGAATCCATTGATTTTTGTATTGGATTACAAATTGAGAGAAATCGTGGATATCGTATAAAAGGTTCAAATCACTTTCAAGACGGAAGTTACCCTATCGATGCTGTATTCATGCCTGTTCGAAATGTAAATCATAGTATTCATTCT